GAAAATGGATCAAGTTATAGAATATAGAACCTATACTTGAAAAAAAAAAAAAAAAGAGAATCTCAAATGAACAAATTCAAACTTGAAAGGGTTCTTTCTAATTTTCGGGGAATGAAGGACAAAAACAAATCGATCAATAGGGATCTCTTATTCCTCTTAGAATATCGTGATTTGATCTGCATATTTCTGGTAGAAAGAACAATCTTCGTTACCAATCCTTTGATCATAAAGAAAAATGGAAAGTGTTCGATTAGAACATGAAAACGTGACTGAATTCGTTCTAGTTACTCCTTGGGACATAATAAAGGAAGAGAATATGAAGATTCTCGGATAACGAAAAGAATCCAATTTCTTCTACTTCAAATTTCTCCTACTTCAAAAGAATTGAACGAGAAGCCGTATGAGGTGAAAATCTCATGTACGGTTTTGTAGAGTGACGGTAAAGGTAACTTATCTGTCAACTTTTCCACTACCACCCCCAAAAAACCGAACTCTGCCTTACGCAAAGTTGCCAGAGTACGATTAACCTCTGGATTTGAAATCACTGCTTATATACCTGGTATTGGCCATAATTTACAAGAACATTCTGTAGTATTAGTAAGAGGGGGAAGGGTGAAAGATTTACCCGGTGTGAGATATCACATTGTTCGAGGAACCCTAGATGCTGTCGGAGTAAAAGATCGTCAACAAGGGCGTTCTAGTGCGTTGTATATTCTTATCTAAGACTTGTATCATTTTATGATGATGCCATGTTAATTGCTAGAAACATGTGAAGTATATGGCTAACCTAATAACGAAAGTTTTGTAAGGGGACTGGAGCAGGCTACCATAGGACAAAAGATCTTATTTCTAAAGAGATTTGGAACTATTATACGTCTAAGGTTCAATATTGAAATCATTTCATAAGTTTTCCCCGACTTGTCAACAAGCAATTCAAAATACCTCGACTTTTTTAGAACAGGTTCGAGTCAAATAGCAATGATTTGAAACACTTTTTTTTTTACACTCTTTTGGGAACCTAAGGACTTGATCGTACAGATATGTAAAATACGAGATTTCCAATCATAGCAAGAAAAAGGAAGGAAACGGATACTCAATTTAAAGTGAGTAAACAGAATTATATACATAAAGAATAGATCTCATATCTACCTATATAATCATGTGGAAAGCCGTATTCGATGAAAGTCGTATGTACGGTTTGGGGGGAGATCTTTCATACCTTTAGAGATCCACCCTACAATACGGAGTCAAAAAGCCGAAATAAGTGATTCATTTTTAGCCTTTATGAAATGGATTATTGAACCCTTTTCACACTCATGTCACGTCGAAGTACTGCAGAAAAAGAAACTGCAAAATCCGATCCAATTTATCGGAATCGATTAGTTAACATGTTGGTTAACCGTATTCTTAGACATGGAAAAAAATCATTGGCTTATCGAATTCTTTATCGAGCCATGAAAAATATTCAACAAAAGACAGAAAAAAATCCACTATCTGTTTTACGCCAAGCGATACGGGGAGTAACTCCCAATGTAACAGTAAAAGCAAGACGTGTAGGTGGATCGACTTATCAAGTTCCCGTTGAAATCAGATCTACACAAGGAAAAGCACTTGCCATTCGTTGGTTATTAGGGGCATCTCGAAAACGTCCGCCGGGTCGAAATATGGCTTTCAAATTGAGTTACGAATTAATGGATGCCGCCAGAGGGAATGGCAATGCTATACGCAAGAAGGAAGAGACTCATAGAATGGCAGAGGCCAATAGAGCTTTTGCACATTTCCGTTAATCTATGAACAGGATCGAGATCTATCTATATGGATAGATCTATCTGATCTATACAGATAGATCGATTCGAAAGAGAAATATTTCTTCGAAATTGATCAATATGTCTATCGGAACGAACGAAAGATAAAAGAAAACAAGGATGAAACATAAATCCTAGATCAACCAAGCCCTCTCGGGGGGGGGGCTTGCTTAATAAAGAATAAGATTCTGAGATAAGATTTGATCCTATTCATGAGGATTATGCAAATCTCCTATTCCAAGAATAGAAAGTTGAAAAAGATTGAGACTTTTTCGGAGATTGAATGAAGTTACTAATTCATGATCTGGCATGTACAAAATGAAAACTTCATTTTCAATTATACCCTGAGATCATTTTTATGAAAGAGTTTCATTTGCTTCTCTTCCATGGAGGTTCTATTTTCCCAGAATGTATCCTAATTCTCGGCCTAATTCTTCTTCTGATGATCGATCTAACCTCTGATCAAAAAGATACACCTTGGTTCTATTTCATCTCTTTAACAAGTTTAGTAATGAGCATAACGGTCTTATTATTTCGATGGAGAGAAGAACCTATGATTAGCTTTTTGGGTAATTTCCAAACGAGCAATTTCAGCAAAATCTTTCGATTTCTCATTTTACTATGTTCAACTCTATGTATTCCTCTATCCGTGGAGTACATCAAATGTACAGAAATGGCTATAACAGAGTTCCTGTTATTCCTATTAACAGCTGCTCTAGGGGGAATGGTTTTATGTGGTGCTAATGATTTAGTCACTATCTTCGTAGCTCTGGAATGTTTCAGTTTATGTTCTTATCTATTATCTGGATATACCAAGAGAGATGTACGGTCTAATGAGGCTACTATGAAATATTTACTTATGGGTGGGGCAAGCTCTTCTATTCTGGTTTATGGTTTTTCTTGGCTATACGGTCTATCCGGGGGAGAGATTGAGCTTCAAGAAGTAGTAAATGGTCTCATAAATACACAAATGTATAACTCCCCAGGAATTTTGATTGCGCTCATATCCATAGCTGTAGGAATTGGATTCAAGCTTTCTCTAGTCCCTTTTCATCAATGGACCCCTGACGTATATGAAGGAGTGCGATTCGTTCGACGAATTATTACCCCTATAATAAGCGGATATATATCTTTTTTAGAGATGTTTAGATCTATAAAAACTCTATGGACATGCGGAAGAGAAAAAGACTGTTATCCCCACTCGGGCTAAGGCATAACTTTTACCAAAAGTTATTCGCGAGATTTTTGTTGAAATAACAATTAAGGTAAAGCAAGGTCAAAAATAACTAATATCTTTGAATAAACAGAGATATTTTGCAAGTCAGTTATTACGGGTAGTTCTTACAAAGGATCAGACCAATGACGTATACAATACTTTCATTCTCGATGTAAATGCTACATAGTCAGTTTTCATCCTTCAAGGACTACGAGTGTAATAGAAGCATCCGTCGACAAAAAGATCACCCTAAGATGATTATCTCATGGCTATTGAGAACGAATAAAATCAGATGGTTCTATTTCTCAATCTTTTTGACTTGTTCTTGCGGAACCGAAGTCAAAAAGATCGAGAAAGTCAGTGATTCACTATGGGAACCGCTGATGGAGGATTCCTCGGGAAGTTAAGGATTAGTAATCCTTTTCTATAAATTGAATCGATTCGGTCTTATACATACGCGAGGAAGGTAATGAAAAAGGAATAAGATGATTATGTCCTTCTTTTTTTATCACTTAGGAGCCGTGCGAGATGAAAGTCTCATGCACGGTTTTGAATGAGAGAAAGGAGTGAGGGATCCTCTTTTCGACTCTAACTCTCCCACTCCAGTCGTTGCTTTTCTTTCTGTTACTTCGAAAGTAGCTGCTTCAGCTTTAGCCACTCGAATTTTCGATCTTATTTTCTACTTTTCATCGAACGAATGGCATCTTCTTTTGGAAATATTAGCTATTCTTAGCATGATATTAGGCAATTTAATTGCTATTACCCAAACGAGCATGAAACGTATGCTTGCATATTCGTCCATGGGTCAAATTGGATATATCATTATTGGAATAATTGCTGGAGACTCAAAGAATGGATATGCAAGCATGATAACTTATATGCTGTTCTATATTTTCATGAATTTAGGAACTTTTGCTTGCATTGTATTATTTGGTCTACGCACAGGAACTGATAACATTCGAGATTATGCAGGATTATATACGAAAGATCCTTTTTCGGCTTTCTCTTTAGCTTTATGTTTACTATCCTTAGGAGGTATTCCTCCATTAGCAGGTTTTTTTGGAAAACTTTATCTATTCTGGTGCGGGTGGCAGGCAGGCTCATATTTATTGGTTTCGATAGGACCCCTTATGAGCGTTATTTCTATATACTATTATCTAAAAATAATCAAGTTATTAATGACTGAGCGAAACAAAGAAATAACTCCTCACGTGCAAAATTATAGAAGATCTCCATCTTCTTTCATATCAAAAAATTCTATCGAATTGAGTATGATTGTATGTGTAATAGCATCTACTACACTGGGAATAGTAATGAACCCAATTATTGCAATTGCTCAGGATACCTTATTTTAAGGTCTATTTATTCGTTCAATCCGGAAGAATTAGTCGATTTGTCCCGCCCAAAATGGGAATAGGCCGAGATTCTGAGATGAACTTCTAATTATGAGATCAACTTGATCATCGAATTAGAAGTTCATTCTAGACTAGAATAGGGTTATTAATAGGGCTATATACATTTTCATTATGGGAAAAGGTCATTCGAACGTATGTAGATAGATATCTACGTCGTTCCATTCTATTTAGGAATCGATATATGCGCACATATGATCGAACCTGCTTTTGACATATCATTATTTGGGTACCATGTTCGCTTCTCTAGGCTTCTATTGAATCGAAAAAGAAAAGATGTTCGATCGTGCATATTTTTGATGTATATGAAATATCCTCCGGATAATGAAAATCGAAAGAAGTTGGTGATATATTAGGCTTGGACCTATATAACCGATCGATATAAATACCCCAATACTCTATCTTTGTCATAGATTCTACATTCCATCTATAATGATAGATGATCGTAATATAGATATCATACTCATGGAATATGATTCACTTTCGGGATGCCTTGATGGTGGAATGGTAGACACGCGAGACTCAAAATCTCGTGCTAAAGAGCGTGGAGGTTCGAGTCCTCTTCAAGGCATAATATTGAGAATGCTTATTGAATGAGCAATTCAATAACAAATATCGGATCTAATTGATTATCTCAATGTACCGAGATCGATTTATTCGATATCTGTTGATACGAAGTATTCCGACGATTCCCTATATACGATATGAGTTAAAGCTGTTGGAATAGGTTCGACAGTGGATCACAAGATCTTGGCGATCTTCTCTATCTAATGAATGGAGAAGTCCATTTCAAAATGGTCCGCCCTGCACCCATCCCCCGAGTAGATACCTCAACAGGAATCACACAAATGCAGGTAGATCAATAGAAACTTCTGGGAAAATGCCCCCCCCCCGTGACCCAACAGATGGAGTACATTCCACAAAGGAACATATGGGAGAAATTGAATGAAAAAATGAAAAAGACCAAATCTCAGGCGGAATGTTTCTATTTATTTTTATGTCCATTAAAGAATGCATGAAGCTTGTTTCTTACTAATTATGAGGTATACGCAATTAAGGACATAGATTGAGGAGAATCTATATACCCCTCTTAAAGTTTTGCAAGATCCGGGAGTTGCGATCGAACTTAAACGACTATACCAATGTTGAATCCTGTGACTCTATAGGCAAATAAGGGATCCTTTCTTCCGAATGGGAAGTGTAAGAAAAAAAAAGAGTACCAGAACCAAAATCGAAGAAATAAGGGGTAAGCATAGTAGAGAATACCTCATTAAGTTCAATCAAATTGACTTGGCTCATATTCCTTGCTATGCTCACTCTTACACGGTCGAGATCTCGGAATAAGGAATCTATCTTCAAATTCAAGATCTATCAACTCTTTGTTCTTCTTTTTTCTTCTTCTAACATACTTTCCATTCTTGGACAAGACCGAGAAAGGATTCATTTTCGAATAGGATCTGAAATCGAAGCAGATGTAGAACTTCTCATTTGTTTCCACGACCCTACTACCCGGTCAATTTCGTTCTACTTCATTTCATTGCCCTTTCATCGATGATGACAGATTTTTCCGGCTAAAATAGATATGTGAAATCTATCTTTTGTTGTATGAATTAAGTGTTCAATTTCCTTCGGAAAAAGCCATCTATTTTTCAACAATGTCCTTGTCATTTGATTCAATAACATTCTGTTAGATAGGAACAGATTTGATAAATATTTATAACTCTCGGATAGAGTATTATAAAGAAAAGATTCATTCGATAATGAACTATTGGTTTCAAGCCATCTTTGGCGATGAATTAACAATTCGAAGCGATCAACCTTTTCTTGCGGATTTTCAATCAACCAACGTTGATATAGAAATGTAGGAGTATATGGCTGTATACGTTTCAATCGGATACCAATTGCTTGAATGCGTTTGAAAGCCTCAATATGTTCCTTTTCTGCAAGAGGCAATTGTTTCCACGAATTTATGACCGAATTGGTCATGAATTTTGAATTATATCTATGAAAAGCACCTTGGATACTTTTTTTAGGGAAGAGATGTTTTTCTTGTCTTCTTATTGAACCGTAAGTAATATAAAGCCTTCTCAGCATTTCTTCATTTGCAAAAAATTCCCGACGTGAAAACACAAGGTGCTGATCTTGAAATAGAAAACCTGTGGGATCCCAAAGAAATCGTCTTCCTAGAAAGAACATTGGTTTATTAGAGGATTTAGATCGCATTTGATATTGTATAGAAAATTGAAATATTCCTATTTCAAACCGCTCTTGTAATGATATATCTTCCAATTGAGACTGTATATGTTGTAGATTCTTTTGTCTTGCGTTAGAATGATTTCTCTCATGAACATAAAACCCCTTTTTATGTGGTCCTTTTTGGAGAGACTCTAAATTCTCTCTAACCCTTTTACAGTAACTGGCCTGCTCCTCTTGAAACAATCCGAACTGATACGAAAATCCCAATTCATTGGGTCTTTTTGTACGATCAAATAGATTACTGCGAAGAAAACTAAGACGCCAGATCCTAGGAGCCCAAACTATGTTATTGACTAATTTTTCATCCATTTGTTTTGCGCCGGGAGTTTCTTGTTGAAACTTCAATTCATATTCTTTATATATAAACATTTTATTGACCATAGAATAAACCCCTTTTCGCATCACATTGAGATGATTTCTCGTTTTGGGCTGAGGAGCAAATGTGATTTGATTCTTATCAGGCTTACCCCGGCATATTCCTAACCATGGAAACTCCACCAGAAGACTTTCTAAAAGACCAGAAGCTAAATCGAAATCATGCTCAGCGAATCTATCGAGAGGAATCCAATTCTCTCTATTTTGTCCCGATATAAACCAGGAATCTCGAGCTGCTGATCCGGCCAAGCAACCCAAAATATGGGGGAGTATGGTCAATTCCTTCATAGTTGTTCCAGCAATAGAAGGTTCTAAATACCATTTGGACAAATAAGAAAACCTTTTCTTCCATAATTCATTATTAATAGATAGAGGATTCATAGAAGAATTCCTTCTAAGTGTATTTTGTATAACAGCTTTTCCCACCTTATAGGGAAGTATTTCGTAATTTTGACCGGATCCAACCTGATTATCTATAGATTGCAAACCCCAAGTTTGTCTATAAAGAGCTAATCTAATTGTATCAGTGCCTATAACTGATTTATTTTGGGTAATACTAATTGATAAGGCTTCATTGGCAAGTGCTGCTAGATCCCGTGCATTGGAACCTATGGTTCTAGATCCAAATTCCTTGGGACAAGACAACTCTTTTTCCGAGTCAAACCCTTTGCTGCGTAAAAGAATAGTAAATTCCTTTTGTCGTTGTGGGATAGGAAGCATTCGAACATTGATTGATCTGTCTAATCGATTTGGAGCTATTGGAGCTGGATCCACTTTTTTAGGAATATGAGTCGAAGCAATAACAAGAAGATTTCTAGTAGAATCTTTCTCATCATCTCTAGAGAGATGGTTCACTAATAAACCAAGGAAAAAGTGAGTTAAGTAATTGACATTCAGTTCATGAATGTTTGGAATCCATATTATGCAAGGGGACATTCTTTTTGCCAATTCGAAGGTGAGATTGAATTGGTGCATTTTTTGCACCACATTATTCATACTTCGTATATCGAGGAAATTAGAATATTCACCTTTGTCATACAGGAACTTGTTTAGGGATATTCTTACCAGAGGAACATAAGAGTCTGCTGCTAGACCCTTGACCAAATAGGATCGTCCGGTTTCCGCAGGACCTATCAGTAAAATCCCTTTGGAAAGGGATGATCCTAAGTGGAGTGAGAAAGGTTTTCCATGAAATGTGAGGTTCAAACCCCTAAAGATTTGTGAAGAGGTAATCTTCCGACAAAAAGCGAGGAAGACCCATCTTTCTGTTAAACGAGATTGATCGAACTCGTGATTCATTAGATCTTTCTGATAAGTGTCGGCTAAATAGATCAGGTAAATAAGTCCCGGCTGTTCAGTGATTTGATAATCAAATTCATTCTTGAAGAAATTATGACTGTGAGTCAAATTCGATCCAAATTGAGAGATGTTTTTTTCTGTTATTAGAAACTGAACTAGTAATTCTCTCTCTTTTCCAGAGATATCCATGCTGAAGCACGATCTGTTCAACTCTCTTCTTATAGGTGAATAAAACTTTCTATTCCTCATAGAATAGATCAATTCGTCCAGAAAATAGATGGATATGTCCCTTATATCCATAGAGAAAAGCAGACCAGGCAAAGGATGATCCATCAGTTTTTGCAACTCGATCGCGTATGACGGATCCATTAAATCTTTGATGCGTTCAAGGTGTATCTGTAACTCAATAAAGGCTGAGGAAACAACGAAAGAATATCGAAGAACGAAATATCCAAGGACGAAAAAAAGGATAAGGATCGAATATTCATACTCCCGAGCATTCAGCAATCTCAGATGTGCCCATATAGATAGAACCGATGACTCATTCTTTTGATTAATCATTTCCTTGAATGAACAAAGATTCCATAAAGAAAAAAACTTATCCAAGATATTGGTTCTCAGATTACATTGTAGAAGTGCCCATAATTGATGAGAAATTGCCCACGATAGATTCGATTTATGCATAATATCATGCAAAATAGATACAAGTTGATCACTGCTATTTAGCAATATCTCCGGAAAAGTCTCTAGAAGTAGATTCTCAAGATATTTCCACCATGCAGAAGTCAAGAGCCATGGCGTATATGCTCGGAACAAATCCCATTTTTTAAAAAGACTCTCTATTTGAGAGATCCTATGCATCTCTTGTTTCTTAGCACGTTCATTAAAACGCGGTGAACAAAATGGTAAGAGATTCCGTTCCTCTTTAGAGAAATTGAAAAGGGTGCTTCTTTTATCTATGGCTTTGTTCTCAATTCTGTTTTTTGAACCTTCTGTTGAACTAGATTTTACAAACCGATCTCGAATCCGATGAAGCATTTCCTGGTTCTTATCTTTTCTTTTTAGAAAGATTTCGGATAGTAAATCATCTCGATAAGATTGAGTTTGAATAAGACCCATGTTTGAACTGAAACCCCCCTTAAGGTACTGATCGAAGTTGTTTTCTTCTAAATCGGATCTATTTAAGAAGGGCTGACAAGAAGTTTTTTCGAAATTGGCTATTCGTTCTCTCGTTAAAGGCGTTGTAGAAATCTCTTCGATCGAGGAAATATCTATTTTATCATGAACAAATGGATTCAATCGAGTTAGTAAATCGAAAGATTTGTACAAGTCATAGATTGATACAAACGTTTGGTTACCGCTTTGTTGCAAATATTTAGGTAAGAATATGTTAGATACTTGTGACTTTATAAGTGAAATAGTATCTTTCTCCAAGTGAACAGGTCTTATTTCACTAATGGACAAAGAAAATAGATTGCTGTGGATGGGCGAAATATTGAATAATTGTCCATATGTAAGATTATGATTTTTTGTATGAATCCTTTCCATATAATAAGGTAATCTTTTCTTATAATTGAACCGAGGATGATGTGAATAATCGAAGAATTGTAGTGTATTTGCTTTGTAAAAAGAAGCTCTCGATGAGCTTTGATTAGATAGTTTTACGGGATTCAACCAGTTGTCTCGATCGTTGGATATCGTCGAAAAATCAGTGTTATCGAACAATTCCATGCAATTCTTTTCATTCTCGAATAAGTCAATAATAAATCGATTCACCGGCATCTCATGATAGAAAAATTGTGCTACTGTTCTTTCGTCGATCAAGAATTTCGATCTTTGTGAAAGATTATGGTTATCCAAAAGAAAGGGTTTGAATGTTTTTAAATGAACGATTCGAACACCAATTGATTTTAACAACTTATTGAAGAGTTGATCATTCATACCCTTTAACTTATCAATGAAAAACTCGGGAATGAAAATAGCCGAATGAGAAATGGATTTCTTAGAAAGAAAGATCTTCACAGTATTTTCAGCAATCAAAGAAAACTTAGAATAATCTTTTTTGTTGGGACTTCCAGACCAACCAATTGAATCTCTATTAGCACATGATTCAATCGGATCGAACACTATTTTCAAATCGTTTTGTTTAGAAACAAGATGTTTCGAACATCTCTTCAAGTATTCGGTCTGATTGGACCATTTGTACACATTCAAATTCCGATTGATACATTTATCAGTTCGAAGAATAGAATGATCAAACCATTCTTTTTGACCTTTTCTCCAATTTGATGGATGTCGGTTAATTGTATCTTTCGATACATTATTCAAATTTTCATTTTCTATCCAATTTGTTCGAATTTGATCCTTTAAATTGCGACTGGACCCGTTCATTGAATATAATTTGTTGAATGCATTTTTCAAATGCCCGTGAATCTTATATCGAATCAATTTGTACCAATTTGAAGTTTCAGTTCTGTAATTGTTAAGAGGGGTTCCTATTTCTGAACCCTTTTTGGAAGAGATTTGGATCAATTCTTTTTCGATTATTCGATCTAAATATTCATTCTCTTTATCAGTAATATTGAGTAGGATCAATAAAGATTGATTCTTCAATTTATTCTTGTGGTTGAAGATCTGATCCAAGAATCTATTCTTGTTCAGTTCATAGAATTGATTCACGTGATAATCAATATCAGGAGCAAGTGTATTATCATAAACCTGATTAGGCTTAGTTATTAATAGAGCGAATTGATCTGTTATTTTTAGAACTCTTTTTTTAAATCGTAAATTGTTGTGGAATATGTATTGTTCTTTGTTTTGATCACAGAATGAAGAAAATCGATTCCGAGACAAACTCCGGTTCATAAAGAGAATACAATTTAATTTGTTTATATCCCTCTGATTTTTTCTAATCATATTACATCCGGGATCTAATGAAATAGCACAATTTGAGGAAGGATTTTGAAAATATGTTCTTATCTTCCACGGATCAATTATCCCATTCTTTTCTGAGCCCCTGAAATATCTTAAAAAAACATCTTGTTGCCCTTTCAATAATTTGAAATTTTCAATAGGCTTCTTAGTAACACTAGAACCCATGCACGGTTCATCTATTGACAATATGTCAAAAAAATAAGAACGAATTGATTTTGTGAAATTCTCGATGAATCTTTTCCTTTCCTTTGGAAACAAATTCTCTGTTATAGACTTTTTATCTTCCGTAAATAGTTCTTTCGTCCAATAGATCGGAGAATCTTCTGAGAGACACTTTGAGGACAAATCTGATTTTATTTTTGTTCTTTCTATTCGAATAGAAGAAGAAGGATCCCAAAGAATTGATCTTTCTTTTAGTTGCTCGATCTCCGTTTTATTTATATATCCATTTGTGAAAATCCGTTCACAAAGATCTTTTTCAGGTTCCCAATACTCATTCTCAGTGAAATTGAGAGTCAAATCTATCTCCGAATCGATATCTTTCTCATCCCTCTCCGAATGAGTCTCCCAAGTTATCGGTCTTTGATTCTCTGAGATTATCTCATCCTTTTTGTTCATGTTCGTGCCATATTCTGAATTTTCACTAATGGGATCGAAATGATCGATGGATCGATTATAAGATCTTTTCAATTGGCTAGAATGATTGACTTTAATGAAAATAGATTCTGAGAAATTGTATAGAATATCCAACAATAAATTCTGTATCTTGCTAAAAAGCTGATCATTGTTCACATCATTCAACTGAATGAATTTCTCTTTTAAAATGTCCTTCGAAAGTTCCAATTTCTGCTGATCTTTCTCCCAACTAACAAAAGAATCTTTATAGAATTGCCAAAATTCAGCATAATTTTGGAAAGAGAGATACCCTTTCTCTTTCAAGAGAATGGAAGATTCTGCAATAATTTGATCAGATTCACCCCAACTATTCCAGATCTGAAACATATTCTTTTTCCACCAACGCGGTCCCCATTCTGATTTTTCTTGATAGGATAATCGAAGATGGGAGAAATGCTTAATATTATTCGATTCAACAATTGATTTCGATTTCTGCTGCTTGAATGGACCCTCCGCTTCGAATAGCATTTTTTCACAAAAAGCGGACATGAGATAACAGATTAGATTATTACCTAATATTTCGACTTGCTGCTTCGAGCTCAAGTCGATCGTGTCCTGCTTATTTCTCATAAAAACACGATCGAAATGATATTCCCAATCATAGTCTTTGCGGATCAGATCATCAATATAGAATTCAAAAAAAACCTTTAGATGTTCCACATCTTTCTCTTTCAATGACATCTCAATTTTTGCTATTGATCCCTGAGGGATCTTCCAACTAGGAAGAATCTCTTCTATGATCCAATTCTTCCACCATCGTGAACCCCAAGAATCAATTTGATTATATGCAGGCATGACACACACTTTTCTTTTTGAGAGAACCCAAGCGTCCTCTTTCGAATTTCTCAAGTGACTTTGATATATCTTTCTCCCTTTTGGGAAAGACAGAAAAAGATGCGGAAAGATCAACAAATTTTTATTGAAAGACTCGAAATATTCTTCCGATGTTTCATTTCTAGGTTCAGCATAGTTTATAGGTATAGGAAAGAGTTTCATCGAATAGAACTTTTTTCTTTCAATCATACTTTTCTGATTCACGTGATATATAAGGACTGGTAATGTAAGTAGTACTACACCTTTGATTGTCAAAGATTGATTGCTTCTTGAACCACGTAGATCGCGTAAAAGCAACGTACTAAGAATTCGAGAGTCAAAGAGCTTAATAAGACGTTCTCGATGGGAAACTATTTTCGTGAACAATCTCACCAAATTCAATTCGGTCCATGAATTGAATAAATATTGAAAGCTTCGTATTTCTTCCAATTTCAATATCCAGGATTTCAATTTTTGTCGTTTCATTCCTTTTTTACAATAATTACATTACAATAATGAAATAGTTTTTGATAGATCTCTATCCTTAAATAGATTCAATGACTTCGGTCTTTTCCATTCTATTTTTTTCTATAATATTGATAGAATATAGGTATTTATCTATATAGGTACATAGATCTATATATCTATTTGTTCTCTACCAATTTGAAACGAAACCATATTGGATCTATTGAAATAGAGTATCGAAAAAGATCTCATCTATAGTATATACTTTGGGTGATCATGAATAGAATGACATATAAATATAATATTGGCATAAAGAAGAGCTTGCGTCAACCACTAAGAATTCAATTGATTCTATATCAATAGATAGAAATACTTCTTGTTCATTTGAAATTGAAAATGACAAAGATGGATTGGATCCAATCCGTTTCTTTATGGGCGAACGACGGGGATTGAACCCGCGCGTGGTGGATTCACAATCCACTGCCTTGATCCACTTGGCTACGTCCGCCCCAGAAGAACCAATTGACAGTCTCTATCTACGGTCATTCCTTCCAAGAAGAAGAGAGTTTATTTCTAAGTTCCGACGACGAACTAATGGCAACCTCTGACAGAAAATGAAAGTGTTGCAAGATCGATAACCAACTTAGAACCAACTCTCGAACAATTTGTCATATACCTCTGTCAAATGTGCTTGACATGAATTGAATGGGAGAGAATGTCCGACCAATATCAATTTTGAGTTGATACTCATGTTAGACGATGTGCTCGTATTATAGAATACGATTGGCTCTTCTCTTCACGATGATCTCTAGCATCCATGCCATCCATATGAGACCCATATATTAATATGACCAATGTCTAACAAACAATATCAGTGGGTAGAACAGCATCGAACGGAAAGAAGAGTACCAAACCTTTCATTTTAAAGAAGAGTACCAAACCTTTCAATAAAAAGAAAGGTTTGGTATTGTCTTTTCGGCGATTGGGACGAACTAATGATCAGAGTC